ACTGATTCGTTTTAAATTCAAAAAACTTTTATATGACCCTTTCCTATTTCTTCTATGCCATAGAGTTAAAACTAAAAAATATTTGTCGCTTTCTTGATGTTTTCTTACGTTTTCAATAAAGCTTTCCCGTAAAAGTATTTTAACAATGTTTTCGGTGATGTTAGTAAATGGTATTCGAACTGTTCTTTTTCTATTCATGTCAGCATTTCGTATAGAGGTTATTATGTCAGCAATGGTGTCCTTGCCCATGCTAAAATGATTGTTGCCTATGACTTTTGATATAATCAACATGCTCTTTTTTTATGAATTTTTCTCCATTTTTTTCTATTTCTAATTTCGAATTTGATTATTATTATCAAATTTCTATTTATAAAAAAAAAAAGAAAAAGATATATGCGTGAGACATAATTAATCTATTTCATTCAAATACTATAAATATATCATTATAAATGTATCATGGTCTCGTTTTATAAAACCTCGGGTGCTAATGAAACTATTTTAGTAAAATGGAACTGTCTCAATTCTCGGGCGATCGCACCAAAAATTCGAGTTCCTTTTGGATTTCTCTTTTGATCAATCACAACCGCAGCATTATCATCATATCGTATTATCATACCGTTCTTGCGTTTGAGTTCTTTAGAAGTACGTACAATTACAGCTCTGATCACTTCTGATCTTTCTAAAGTTGTATTTGGTGCTGTTTCCTTGATTACAGCAACAATAACGTCACCAATATAAGCATAGCGTCGATTATTAGCCCCTATGATTCGAATACACATCAATTTGCGGGCCCCACTGTTATCGGCTACATTCAAATAGGTTTGAGGTTGAATCATATCATTTTTTTATCTGTTCTTTCAGTGCAAAGGACGAAGTAAAAAAAAAAAAAAAAGAAATATTGTTTGTTCAAAATAAAAAAACCTACAATTGCAATTGTTTTTTTTCATCCCCAAGACCTCTTTCCTTTGGTTTTCATTCTTATCCTGAAATAATAAATTGAGTTCGTATAGGCATTTTGGATGCTGCTATTGAAATAGCTTTTCTGGCTATATTTTCTGTGACCCCTCCCATTTCATAAAGTATTCGACCCGGTTTAACAACAGCTACCCAATATTCGGGGTTTCCTTTTCCCGAACCCATACGGGTTTCTGCAGATCTTACTGTAACCGGTTTGTCTGGAAATATGCGTACCCATATTTTTCCACCGCGGCGGGCATTTCGTGACATTGCCCTACGCCCTGCTTCTATTTGTCTAGATGTGATCCAAGCAGGTTCAAGTGCCTGAAGAGCATATCTACCGAAACAAATATGATTACCTCGATAGGATATTCCTTTCATTCTTCCTCTATGTTGTTTACGGAATCTGGTTCTTTTAGGGTTATAGTTGATGGTTGTTTCTCAATTTCATCTCTACTACAGAACCGTACATGAGATTTTCATCTCATACGGCTCCTCGCGAAGGAAAGATTCAAAAAAAATATACATATATTTAATGAATAAAATAATATACTGAATCGTCGAATTTTTTGAGATTTCATCTAATCTATTGGTCTATTGGAAATTTGTATATCTTGGCTTGCTATCTAACTAAACATGTATTCTATTTATATTCTAGTTATAGGTAATTCTTGCTATCCATATAGAAATAGATAATGTTGTTTTTCGATAAAGTTAGAACGAATCTTTATTTTGTTTTTCCTTTTATTATCATATCGGATTGGTCCAAATTTGGAAATCAAAAAAAAATGTTCGCGGGCGAATATTTACTCTTTCATTATCTAGTAGGTTTAGCCCATTACCCCTCAGAGCATGACTCTTCATAATAAATGGATTGGTCCTTGGTTCGTTTCGCCATCCCATCAAATGAATCATTAAGATTCGTCTTTAAGAGAATCTTATGTATTCACAGGTTCCGTCGTTCCCATCGCTTCTCGATTAATGCTTAGGTCTGAATTCTACAATGGAGCTTCTAATGAATTTTGGATTTTTTCTTGAGCCAACCTTCTCAGTTTTTATTGACTCGTGGCTCTTGATTTCTTTGTTCTATGAATATATTCATAGAATTTTGGATTAATTAGTATTGATGCTTTATTACATTATTTTTTTTTATAAGATGATTCATAGACCTTACATATTAGAATTCTATATCATTGATATTCTTTTTTCTCTCTTTCTTTCACCCTTTCGTTTATCCGTATATTCCTATTGCTTCACAACTCATAATCAGATTTGTTTTTCTTTTTTTATGTAATATTTTAGTTGCTATAATGATATCACCAATATATCTTTACTTATATTTGATTACTTATATTTGAATGATTCTTTAGATCCAGATAATGTGAAGCGATGAGTTGGTTATTAGTTCTATCGTTATTAAAAAATTCATACTACGAGCGAGTTTTTGAATCCTATAACCACTCTAAAAAAAAAACCAACGAGTCGCACACTAAGCATAGCAAATCTATCAATATCAAATGATTAATTGAATTTTTTTTTATTT